TCTTCTTCATGGGAGATAACTTGCTAGAAGTCTCTTTAGCAAGATTATTAATCAGATGTGGAATGATCGTTTATGAAATAGGCATTCCATATATGGATAAAAGATATCAAGCTGCTGAATTAGCACTTTTACGTGATTCCTGTAGAAAGAAGTGTATACCAATACCACGAATTGTGGAAAAACCAGACAATTCCAATCAAATACGGCGTATGCGGGAGTTACAACCTGACCTGGCCATCACGGGAATGGCTCACGCGAACCCATTAGAGGCAAGAGGAATTAGTACAAAATGGTCCATTGAATTTACTTTTGCTCAGATTCATGGATTTTCCAATGCAAGAGACGTGCTTGAATTAATTACCCGTCCTCTAAGACGGAATGAAAATTTAGAAAACTTAGATCGGGCTACTCTGGTGAGAATTAACAAACAAGAAGATCCATCGGAACGTCAACACTAACATATTTCATAATCCTTGGAGACATACAGGAAATGATTCTATTCCACTTTTCCCTTTGATTCAAGTTTGTTTTTATGATCAATACTTTTGACATTCATTTCTCTTCCATTCCTGAGAAAAAGAGAGGATCCATCGAATCTCAAGTATGGTTTTTCACCAATCGAGTTCAAAAACTCAGTAGACACCTCGGGACACATAAAAAAGACTATTCCTCCCAAAGGAGTCTGCGGAAACTTTTGATCAAACGGAAGCGACTTCTTCTTTACTTATACAATAAAAAGAAACTTGGTTCCAAACCAAACTAATTTGTTTATCATAAGTTTTCAACTTAATTTATAAGGAATTTTTTACAAAATCTATTAAAAAAACAAAAAAATGGCTGTTCCAAAAAACGTGACGATTGGAATATTGTACGGATTTTTATCAACTTTATCTCTTGGTCCAAACTTTTTATTCTCTTTAAGAACTTTTCTTTTTATCGGAATCCCAGAAGGCAAAGTCTTTGTTAGTGGATCTTTTGCAGGACAATTTTTAATATATCTATCTATCTATTATGCTCCATTTTACCAAACATTAATAAAACCTCATTTAATGTCTTTAGTAGTTTTGCCTTACTTAGTTTCCCGTTTTTTTTTTGTATATAAAAAAAACCGGGAAATACAAACTGTTTTTTGCTCATTGCAAAAAAACTGTACTTTTTTTATAGATGGATGTCTTATTCAATTGCTTAACCCTGTTATTTTTGGCAATTCGACATTAACAAGACTTATTAATGTTTTTCTTTTTAGATATAGTTCTAATTTTGTTTTTGTTCTTTGTGTTTTTTGTGGCTATGTTGGGAGTAATTTACTTTTGCTTCATTTTATAAAATTGCTATTTATCCGTTTGAACAAAAGTACATATACAAACTACCAAATAAAAAGATTTTGTGGTCTAATTTTTTTTTGTTATCTCTATTGTTTCCTAGGATCAGTACGAATACCATGCTCTATCTATCCGTGGCGAACAAATTTCTCTTGGGTAAAAAATGATAACGAACAAACAGATCAAAGTTTAGTATGGGACCTTGAAAAAGGTACATCTTTAGAAAAAAAGAAAGAAGATAGTTTAGTCCAAAAAAATACTTTTTCAAAATGGAAAAAATTATGGCCTTTGGAGTGGCCTGTTTTATTTTTTAATTATCAGAGATGGATACGAAATACATACATAAAACCTGGCGTAAGTTTCTTACCTTTTCTAAAAGACCGAGTATCCCAATACTTTTTTGGTCACTGCTATAGTGACGGTAAAGAAAAGCTTTGTTTTACATTATTACCAACGAAATTTATCTTAGCTAAAAATTTAGAAGATTTTAAAAAAACTTATTCTCATAATGATAAAATATGGACAAATAATTTGAAAAATAGAAAAAATGTTTTATGGAAAGAATTTAGGAATAGAGTAAATAGAATAAATAAAGCCGAAACTCTAGCGAGAGAAGAAAACCAAAAAAGATATACAGTTACAGTTAAGCCAATTCGAGTCTATGATTGGGCTTTAACTTTTCAACCAACTATGATCAAATTCGTTCTCCAACGTGTATACCAACTGATAAAAGAAAAAACTATACTTTGGCCTAAAAAAAGAAAAATGTGGATCCAGGAACGCGCGGGAAGTACAAAGAAAGAAGCATTGGAAAAAAAAATACAATTAACACTCTCTCGAGGAGAAAATTTTCAAGAATTTGAAGATCCTTTACTTTGTAAATCATCTCGTTTGTTAATGAAATATTATAAACTAGTAGAAAAATTATCGATGACAAGATGGAAAGCATTTGGGAAAGTATATAACGAGGAAAGAAAAAAACGAAAAGAAGAAAGAGCAATAGAAATTTTATGGAATAAATTAGAAAAAAGATTGAAGAAAAAAGAACTACAGGAAAAAGAGTATAAAAATGTTTACGAAATACAAAAAGGAAGGGATTCAATTACTTTCGAAATGTTTCCTGAAGAAGAAGAAATCACACCTGAAGAAAGACTTCTTCTTGCTATGGGACGAATAAAAGAAAAATTAGATTTTTATGATACAGTAAAAACTCGTTTTATTCTTCGGTTTGAAAAAACTGAACAAGACTTAATTGAACAAATTATTGTTGAAGAACAACAAAAAAAAGAACAGATGATAAAAAGTAGAACATTTTTTGATCTGTTAGATTTTTCTGATTATCAAAAGAGAAAAAATTTGCAAAACTCATATGTATATTACATAAAAAAGTCAAAAAATATAGTTTTTCATAGCTATTTTTATGGTATTAAAAATATTTGTAGTTCTTCGCTTCAAAAAGAGAACGAATATATTAAGCTTATTTTTATGGACTCAAAAAAAGAAAACGAGAAAATGCCTTGGAACTACTTTTCTTTCGATCATGTTCGTTCAATATTTCCTAATATTGAATCTTTTTCGCAATGGAAATATTTCAATTGTAAAGATCCTTTTTTTGAAAACAAAAAGAAAGAAAAAAATATAGTAATAAAAACTATATCACAAATAAATCGTAATAAGGTTTACACATATTTTATGTTCAAGCTTCTTTATAAACAAATTAATGATAAAAACTTTCCCTATAAAAACATTATCAATTTGTTTTTAGTTTTGAAAGATAAAAATAGGCATTTAGTTTTTATCTATTTTGAAAAATTAGAATCGAAAATAATTGAGGAAGAAAAACTCAAAGAAACAAATAAAAGTAAAGACATAGAACTTAATTCTATACAAAACAAAGAGATGAACTTGTCTACCCCTTCTTTTCAAAAAATTGAAGAAAGTGAAGTTCGAAAAGAACTACCTCAATGGGAATCTGATTTGATTCAAGATTTTTTATACGAAGAACAAACAAATAAATCAGATTTTCGCGCAGCTCCTTTAAAAAACGTAGGATATTATGAAGACGAATATGGCGATGATACAGAATTATTTGTCAGAGCTAAACATGCTTCGTGTAATAATCGTTTATACATGTTTAAAGGAAGCATAAGATCTCGAAAAGGAAGATCTATTAAACCTTTTCGTCTGAATTTTAGATCTTTAAAAAAACAAATACATTCTCCTGTGGTTTGTAGAATGAAAAACAAGTCCTATATAAATAGAAAGATAGACTTTCAGATAATTTTGGTTTCGATTCTAAATTTCCGTATTAGAAGTTTATGTAAAATGGTTGTTCAAGTCTTTTTAAAAATAAATAATAAGTTTATTCAAAGATTGAATCCATCAGCTATGGATAAACAATCAAAAATAGTGAAAAACCTAAGAATATCCGTGTATAAAAAAAAATACTATGCAAATTTAGCTAAATTGGATCATCATGTGTTTCATAGAATTAGGGGACCTTTATTAATAGCTCAAGCTTTCTTGAGAAGAAAACTAGTATTACCTTTATTGATTGGTATTAAAAATATCGGTCGCATTTTATTATTACAAGTTCCAGAATTTCAAGAAGACTGGGAAGAACTTTCTCAGGAAATTTATATAAATTGTACCTTTGACGGTATAGAATTTTCTGAAGAAAGCCGTCCAGGCAAATGGTGGGAAGATGGTTTTCAAATCAAAATTTTGAATCCTTTTCGTTTAAAACCTTGGCATAAACCGTTGGATACCAGTCATAGAGTTAAACCTACCTATATGTCGATAGGAGGATATGAAGTTTATACCCCTTATGGTAATAAGGTACGAACACTCGGTTTTTGGCAACCGCTTTTAGTAGAAATAAAGAAGAAACTTTCGGAACTTTCAGTAGATTTTAGTTTAACCTTTCCGTTTTTTAAAGAAGAAAACTTCTTCTCGAATATAAAAAGAGTTCAAGATCAAATTAAAAGTGTTTACTCGAAAGAAACAAATATCCATTCTCAAAAAAGATTAAATCAAATTTGGTCTAAGAACAAGAACGAATGTTTTTCAGAAAAAAATATCCAAAAATCAAGTCATCTAGATCATGATACTTGGATAATTCAAATAAAAAATAGTCTCAATTGTTTAAAAGAAGACATTCAAAAAAAATATCATGAATCATATGCTATACAAAACGAAATAGATAATTTAAGAAGAAAAATAATTAATAAGAATAAGCAATTAGAGCAATCATCTTTGACGGGAAACTCAAAAAAAAACAACATTTCAAAAAATGGGCCACTAATCAAAAATTGGTTCTTTTTTTTGCAAAAATTTGATCAAATTTTTGATATTTATAGAGATGTTTTTTTTTATTTTTTGAAAAATCTTATTTATTTATCTAGGATTTATTTCACAAGACCTCTGATAATAATTTTTAAACGAATATTTTTTTTCAATAGAAAGCAAGTAGTAAACCTTTTTTGTCTTACTCATGATAAGAGACTTTCTCAAGCATATGTTTTCCACGATATATGGCGTTGTGTAACAAAAGATAAATCTATTTTAACACAGTTTTTTGAAACAAAAACTTCGTCGTATCCATTCATTAAAAAAAACATAAAAAAATTTTTATTAGATCCAAAAAGCGGATATAAAGAACCTCAACAATATAAGAAAAAGAATTGGAAACATTGGATAAATTGTTATGATCGTTACGATTTAAATTCAGAATTCTTATGGTCTTATATAGAACCTAATTTATGGAGAAGTAAGGTTAGTCAACAATGGAAAATAAAAAAGAAAAATTTCAAAGAAGACCAAATAGAAAAAAATGCTTTGATGCTTACATCTTACAAAAAAAAAATTCTGTTTAAGCTAAATAAACGTTATAGATTGAATCTTTTAGCATATGATTATCTTGATTTCAATAAAAAAGAGATTTCTAGGTTTTTTTTAGAAAAAAAAAGAATTGGGTTGTATTCACCAAAAGGATCTTTTTCTGATTCTATCTTAAATTATAAGATGGGTTTTCAAGACACTGAAGAATTTTTAAATGAATTATCAAACAAAATCAATAATGAATTATTCACACATTTCGAAGGAATTCTGAAATTTCATTTTATTTCCGAAACAAAAACAGAACAAGAAAAACGAGAGTTTGAGATATTTTTTATAAGATATTGGATTTTTTGTAGACGAAAAAGATGCCGTTTCTGGGAAGTATGCAATAATATGCCGTCAATACAGCTACTGAGTAAAAAAAAAAAATTGTTATCAACACAGGAACGAGTGTATTTTGAATTCATAAAACTACAGAAACGTGCCTTTTTCATTCAAAAATGGAGACAAGAACAAGCAAAAAAAAAAAAATTAATACAAAAAAAAAGACTTCTAAAGAAAGCAGAAAAGGATGGTATAGATGTAAAAAAGAAAAAAGAAAGTATACACAAAGAACTAGAAATTTTGGCAGCACAACAAAAACGATTAACAAAACAAGAAAAAAAAAGAAAATTGTTAAAAAAAAGGTTTGGTTATAAATGTGCCGAAATATCTACAATAAGACAAAATTGGATCGAAAGTAAAACAGAGCAAGAAGTATTAGACAAAATAATAGATAAAAAAATCGAAAAACGAAAGTATCTTGCATCTTATTTTTGTTCCAAAAATAAAAAACAAGCGAAAGAACCTAAAAAAAACGAGAAAAAAAAAGAAGTTAAAGAGGAAACAACATTAAATATAAGTAATACGTTAGAAAAACAAGCAATACTTGAGGAAATTTTAATAGAAAAAAAGAAAAAAATTACAAATAACGAGTATAGACACCGAGAACAACATTTACAGAAGTTATTAGATTTAATTGATGATCAAAAAGATGATGATTTCATAAATGAAGAGCGTGATGATGACATGTACAGATTATTTGCTAAAACTTTACACAAAGAAATTTTGTATTGGAAAAGTATGAAAATATCTTATACCAATTTGATTAAACAATTTTCCATTTTACGAAAAATGGCAAATGATCCCAAAAGAATAAAAGTTTTTGTTAATATATATTTTCAAGATATGCCTATTGAATTTTTCTTATTTACACATGATATGAAAAAATTAGATTTTCGTAATAAAGATATAAAAAATATAATACTAAAAAGAGTAATCAAACCTGTTTCACAATTACCTATGGAAAAAGTTTTAAGACGAAGACTTATTAATATTTCATTTTTATTTCCTAAAGAAGATTTAGAGAAACAAGTGACTGAATCTTTTTTGAAACTTAACAATTTCTTTCTTGAAGATATTTTTCTTCCAAAACGTCGTAGGGAATTTCGTATATTAAATCGTTTGAATTGTAAAAAACCGAAAAAAAAAAAAAACGTTGAAGATAATTTTCATTTTAATCAAAAAATTACTAAAAATATATATTTAGAGTCGAAAATAAAAATGAAACAAACTCTTTGGCCTAGTTATCGTCTAGAGGATCTTCTTTGCATGAATAGATATTGGTTTAATACGGCTGATGGAAGTCGTAATTCTATTTGGAGAATACGTATCTTTTGTTTATTTTAAAAAGTTGTAATTCTATTTTTAGAGTATTTTTTGCTTGACAAAAAAGTGTTATATTCAATATATTGATTGATAAAAGAAAAGGTAAAAACTTATATTTGAGTTGTTTTTATATAACAATTTGTTTTGAACTGTTCTTTTTCTATTTCTTTTTTTATTGTTTTGGATACTAAAATGTCTAGTATCCAAACATACTATCTCCCTCCCCCCTTTTTTGTGTTTATTAAATTAGATCAGAGCAACAGGAATCGAACCTGCGACTTAAACACTCCGTGATATCAACGACCATCTAGATCAGGCTCCGTTTATTTTTTAATGAATCTATATCTAATTGGATATTTTTGTATTTTTATAATAAAAACAATTTTTCAATAGTTTTCTATTTATTTCTATTTAATATAGAAATAAGCCGCCATGGTGAAATAGGTAGACACGCTGCTCTTAGGAAGCAGTGCTTGAGCTTCTCGGTTCGAGTCCGAGTGGCGGCAAAACCTACTATTTAGTTCAACAGTTTAAATATGTTAGTTTTTTTTTAGTTAAGGAGGACCTATGTTATTTGTAACTTTAGAACAAATATTCAATCAATTCTATTTTTCTCTAATTTTAGTAATTGCTTTTATTTTTGGGGGAATCTTTTTTTACCCAGTAAAAGAACTAAGAATTTCTGGGAAAAGAGGCTTAATTTTTACTTTTTTTTGTTTAACGATAGTATTAATAATTCGTTGGTTTTCCTCAAGACATTTACCATTAAGTAATTTATATGAATCTTTAATATTTATCTCATGGAATTCATGTTTGATCCAGATTATTCTGGAAGTTTTAAATCCTAATATTCGTTGGTTGGGTGCAATTACAACACCAAGCGCTATGTTTACTCACGGGTTTGCTACTTTAGTTCTTCCTAAAGAAATGCAACAAACCGAAACGGTAGTACCTTCTTTACAAACTCATTGGTTAATGATGCATGTCATTATAATATTACTTGCATATATAATTCTTTTATGTGGATCTTTAGCTTCTATTGCTCTCTTAATTTTGAGTTCAAAGGAAAAATTTTCTTTATCTCTTTTTTTATGTTCAAATATTAGTGTAGAAAAAAAAGAGAAAAGTTATTTTCCTTTTTTAGTAGAAAATTTCCGTAAACTTCAACTAATTCAACAATTAGATCAATTGGGTTATTATACACTATTTATCGGTTTTATCCTTTTAACTATAGGTATTCTTTCAGGAGCAGTATGGGCTAACGAAGCTTGGGGATCTTATTGGAATTGGGACCCAAAAGAAATTTGGGCGTTAATAACATGGCTAATTTTTGCAATCTATATTCATATAAGATTGAATAAAGGGTGGAAAGGTAAAAAACCAGCGCTTGTAGCTTCTATTGGATTTTTGTTTGTTTGGATATGCTATTTTGGTGTCAATCTTTTAGGGATAGGTTTTCATAGTTATGGATGGTTCATTTATAATGGTTAAATGAAAAAGAAAGTAATCCAAGGTGAAAAAACATCTATGTAAAAAGATGTTTTTTCACCTTGGATAAACAAACTTTTTAAAGACTGTTTCTTTATAAGTTTTTACTTAATAAGCTAGTCCCATACTACGAGTGGTTTCGTTTTTTAAATAAACACGTACACTTAAAAAATCTGTTGGACAAGCAGATTCACATCTTTTACAACCTATGCAATCTTCTGTTCGTGGAGCAGAAGCTATTTGCTTAGCCTTACAACCGGTCCAAGGGACCATTTCTAAAACATCAGTAGGACATGCTCGTACACATTGCGTACAACCAATGCATGTATCATAAATTTTGACTGAATGAGCCATTTATTCTCCATATAATATTATATTTTATATAAATAATATTCTATTTTTTTTTTAATCATCTTTTAATAAAATTTTATCTGTTTATTTTTGTTGTTTTAATGACTTGAATCCTTGATATTTTGAATAGATATGATCGATAATCTTAAAATTACTAAGGATTTTTTTGAATTTCAATGCTTTTGCTCGCCAAAGCTTTTTGTTATTCCCAGATTTCCGTTTTTTTGGAACAGCCATTTTTTTGTTTTTTTAATAGATTTTGTAAAAAATTCCTTATAAATTAAGTTGAAAACTTATGATAAACAAATTAGTTTGGTTTGGAACCAAGTTTCTTTTTATTGTATAAGTAAAGAAGAAGTCGCTTCCGTTTGATCAAAAGTTTCCGCAGACTCCTTTGGGAGGAATAGTCTTTTTTATGTGTCCCGAGGTGTCTACTGAGTTTTTGAACTCGATTGGTGAAAAACCATACTTGAGATTCGATGGATCCTCTCTTTTTCTCAGGAATGGAAGAGAAATGAATGTCAAAAGTATTGATCATAAAAACAAACTTGAATCAAAGGGAAAAGTGGAATAGAATCATTTCCTGTATGTCTCCAAGGATTATGAAATATGTTAGTGTTGACGTTCCGATGGATCTTCTTGTTTGTTAATTCTCACCAGAGTAGCCCGATCTAAGTTTTCTAAATTTTCATTCCGTCTTAGAGGACGGGTAATTAATTCAAGCACGTCTCTTGCATTGGAAAATCCATGAATCTGAGCAAAAGTAAATTCAATGGACCATTTTGTACTAATTCCTCTTGCCTCTAATGGGTTCGCGTGAGCCATTCCCGTGATGGCCAGGTCAGGTTGTAACTCCCGCATACGCCGTATTTGATTGGAATTGTCTGGTTTTTCCACAATTCGTGGTATTGGTATACACTTCTTTCTACAGGAATCACGTAAAAGTGCTAATTCAGCAGCTTGATATCTTTTATCCATATATGGAATGCCTATTTCATAAACGATCATTCCACATCTGATTAATAATCTTGCTAAAGAGACTTCTAGCAAGTTATCTCCCATGAAGAAGACGGATTTTCCCTGTACCAAATCAAGATAATCCTTGCAACTTTGCCAAATCTGTTCTTCTCTTTGCTCTAGACCCTGGGGTTCAATCTCCAAAACAGAACAAATCTTTTCAATCCAAGCCCGTGTCCCGTCCGGTCCAATCGGGAAAGGAGCTACAATTAATTCACAATTGTCCCGTCTTAGTAAAGTGGTTGCTGTACGGCTTAAAAAAGGGTTCACACCAC